ATAGCAATTGGAGTTATGGATTTTCAGTTTATGGGGGGTAGTATGGGATCCGTAGTAGGCGAGAAAATCACCCGCTTGATCGAGTATGCTACCAATCCATTTTTACCTCTTATTCTAGTGTGTGCTTCCGGAGGAGCACGTATGCAAGAAGGAAGTTTGAGCTTGATGCAAATGGCTAAAATATCTGCTGCTTTATATGATTATCAATCAAATAAAAAGTTATTCTATGTATCTATCCTTACATCTCCTACTACTGGTGGGGTGACGGCTAGTTTTGGGATGTTGGGGGATATCATTATTGCCGAACCTAATGCGTACATTGCATTCGCTGGTAAAAGAGTAATTGAACAAACATTGAATAAGACAGTACCTGAAGGTTCACAGGCGGCTGAATATTTATTCCATAAGGGCTTATTCGATCCAATAGTACCACGTAATCCTTTAAAGGGTGTTTTGAGTGAGTTATTGAAGCTTCACGCCTTTTTTCCTTTGAATTCAAATTCCATTAAGTAGTAAGTAGCGCCTTAAGTTCAATTATTTTATTTGGAGTGAACAAATAGTTAGTTTATCGGAATCAAAGTCAAAATCCGAAGAATGTATTTTTTCTTTGGTGACATAAGATTTAATTGTAAATTGTATAAAAAAAAGAAAATTCTGCCTTATGCGAAATTCAAATTAGGCAAATAAACCGAATTTTCTTTTTCCTTTTTGCTGTGTGTATATATAATTCAAATATAGAAAATATAGCTATAGAGTATCCTTTCTCCCGAGAAATCTCTATTTTGGCTAAGAATCCCTCTTGTTGGATCGAATTCTAATGAATCTTTCGATAATTTCTAATTAAATAAAAATGAAATAAAAATTGGAATTCAAATGATCAGACAAGAATGGATTTTATCATACATATATTTTTCTATTTCATGTAGAAAGATGAATAAGTCTTATTTATTTAATTATACATTCTTTAATTAGACATTCCTTGCATTTCTTTATTATATATATACTCACTTAGATATACTTAGTATAATTATATACGAATTATAATTATTATAAGATATCTTTATAACAGGTACAAATATTACACCGAGGTACCCATTCTATGACAAACTTACCCTCTATTTTTGTGCCTTTAGTAGGCCTAGTATTTCCGGCAATTGCAATGGCTTCTTTATTTCTTCATGTTCAAAAAAACAAGATTGTTTAGATCCGATGGGTCCCAATCTCATCTATTTTTTTTAAGACTTAGATATAGATAACACAGATATCTATTTAATAAAATATGGTGTAACATACGGCTTCTTCCAAACATAAATGAGGGAGCAATTATGTTTGCGTAATAATATGATATGGGTAAATGAGTATAGATCGGAATCGAGGCGGATATCTGAAATGTAAAGTCAACGTATCTATATGGATGTAGATATCTATGGGAGATCATATAAAGTGAATGTTATTATTTTAGTCCTAACCAATTTGATCAATTACTCCTAAAGAGTTACATCAGAATGGCGCTAGTTGATGAGAGTTACTTCGGAAATAAAAAAAAAAGGAAAGTAAAATCCATTTGGACTATTTTCTCAATTCCAATAAAATGCAACTGGATCTAGTATGAGTTGGCGATCAGAACATATATGGATAGAACTTATAGTGGGGTCTCGAAAAATAAGTAATTTCTGCTGGGCCTTTATCCTTTTTTTAGGTTCATTAGGATTCGTATTGGTTGGAACTTCCAGTTATCTGGGTAAGAATTTGATATCTTTAGTTCCGTCTCAGGAAATAAATTTTTTCCCACAGGGGATCGTGATGTCTTTCTACGGGATCGCGGGTCTCTTTATTAGTTCCTATTTGTGGTGCACAATTTCGTGGAATGTGGGTAGTGGCTATGATCGATTCGATAGAAAAGAAGGAATAGTGTGTATTTTTCGTTGGGGATTTCCTGGAAAAAATCGTCGTATCTTCCTACGATTCCGGATGAAAGATATTCAGTCCATCAGAATAGAAGTTAAAGAGGGGATTTATGCTCGTCGTATCCTTTATATGGAAATCAAAGGACAGGGGGCCATTCCCTTGACGCGTAGTGATGAGAATTTGACTCCGCGAGAAATTGAGCAAAAAGCTGCCGAATTGGCCTATTTCTTGCGCGTACCAATTGAAGTATTTTGAAATGAACTTGAACTGAAGAATAAATTCTTTCTCAGTGGGAGGGAAAAAATTCAAGAATTCTCTTTTCTTTCTATAGCATAGCTTAAAGTTTTTTTCAAAACGTTCATTTAAGCCAAAGTAGACATATACGGAACAGCCATAAAACGAAACTTTTTTGTCCGCAAAAATTGTTTTTTTATGTGTATGGAAATCCACTCAACTCAATTCAGTGAAAAACAAGTAACAAATCGAAATAATGGATTCATCTCGTATATCAAAACATTTCGGAATAAAGAATTTCTCTTTTTATTTTCAATATGAATTGATACATTAGATACAGATAGATCATATCTTGTAAATGATCTCTCCTTTCTTTTGTGTTTCTTAATGATCAAAGGATTGGATCTCTTATAACGAGAACTTTTCTGTCTTTGTCTTGTTTTTCCACTCATTTTTGATCATGACATCACAATATTCTTCATAAATAGAAATCTCTCTCCATTTTTACTGTGGGGGTAGCTGGCGAATTTTTTTCAAAATATTTTCTATTTTGATAGAAGGGGAGTTCCTTTGGTTCGAAATCCGAATAATATTCATTGAAGTGGTTCTTTCAGGGATTCATCGAAATCGAAAGGACTTCGAATTTGATCAATGGAGGTATCTGAAAACAAGATTTTTTGAATTATTTCTTCATTCGAATTCGAAGGGGGCTCTTATTCTATTTCTGTATTCTTTCTAGATTCAAGGACTAACTGCTGAATCACAAATAAAAATAAAAAACAAATAAAAAATAGGGAATAGATTCATAGGTTAGCTGCTTTGTAATAGAACTTATGGTTGATAGAAAAATCAAATATTAGATCACATAAATTCGACGAATCAGGTGGGTTCATTAACAATTCCAATTTACAGATGAAAAAATGGCAAAAAAGAAATCATTTCTTCCTCTTCTATATCTTCCATCTATAGTATTTTTGCCCTGGTGGATCTCTCTCTCATTTAATAAAAGTCTTGAATCTTGGGTTACTAATTGGTGGAATACTAGGCAATCTGAAACTTTTTTGACTGATATTCAAGAAAAGAGTATTCTAGAAAAATTCATAGAATTAGAAGAACTCTTACTCTTGGACGAAATGATAAAAGAAGACCCGGAAACAGATCTACAAACGCTTCGTATCGGAATCCACAAAGAAACGATCCAATTGATCAATATGCACAACGAGGATCATATCCATATGATTTTGCACTTATCGACAAATATAATCTGTTTCATTATTTTCAGTGGTTATTCTATTCTGGGTAATGAAGAACTTGTTATTCTTAACTCTTGGGTTCAAGAATTCCTATATAACTTAAGTGACACAATAAAAGCTTTTTCTATTCTTTTATTAACTGATTTATGTATCGGATTCCATTCACCCCATGGTTGGGAACTTATGATTGGCTATGTCTACAAAGATTTTGGATTTGCTCATAACGACCAAATTATATCTGGTCTTGTTTCCACTTTTCCAGTCATTCTAGATACAATTTTAAAATATTGGATCTTTCGTTATTTAAATCGTGTATCTCCATCACTTGTAGTGATTTATCATTCAATGAATGACTGATCCAACTATAATATGTTACATAAGCAAAACATTTAAAGACGTACTTACTCTTTCTACCGAGACGAGGATTTCTCCTATTCCTATATTATATTCCAGTAAAATTATTTCAGTAAATAGCAGAATTGTGGATAGGGACTATACAAGCGACCTATCTAATTTTATTGTAGAAATTTTCGGGATCAATGATTGGACCATGCAAATTAAAAATACCTTTTCTTGGATAAAGAAAGAGATTACTCGCTCTATTTCTGTATCGCTGATGATATATATCATAACTCGGACATCCATTTCAAATGCATATCCCATTTTTGCACAGCAGGGTTATGAAAATCCACGAGAAGCGACCGGGCGGATTGTATGTGCCAATTGCCATTTAGCTAATAAGCCCGTGGAAATTGAGGTCCCACAAGCGGTACTTCCTGATACTGTATTTGAAGCAGTTGTTCGAATTCCTTATGATATGCAAGTGAAACAAGTTCTTGCTAATGGCAAAAAGGGGGGTTTGAATGTGGGGGCTGTTCTTATTTTACCCGAGGGGTTTGAATTAGCCCCCCCCGATCGTATTTCGCCCGAGATGAAAGAAAAGATAGGCAATCTGTCTTTTCAGAACTATCGCCCCACTAAAAAAAATATTCTTGTTATAGGTCCTGTTCCTGGTCAGAAATATAGTGAAATAACCTTTCCTATTCTTTCTCCGGACCCCGCTACTAATAAAGATGTTCACTTTTTAAAATATCCCATATATGTAGGCGGGAATAGAGGAAGGGGCCAGATTTATCCTGACGGGAGCAAGAGTAACAATACAGTTTCTAATGCTACAGCGGCTGGTATAGTAAGTAAAATCATACGAAAAGAAAAAGGGGGATATGAAATAACCATAACAGATGCGTCGGATGGACGTCAAGTGGTTGATATTATCCCCCCAGGACCCGAACTTCTTGTTTCAGAGGGCGAATCTATCAAACTTGATCAGCCATTAACGAGTAATCCTAATGTGGGTGGATTTGGCCAAGGGGATGCAGAAATAGTACTTCAAGATCCATTACGTGTCCAAGGCCTTTTGTTCTTCTTGGCATCTGTTATTTTGGCACAAATATTTTTGGTTCTTAAGAAGAAACAGTTTGAGAAGGTTCAATTGTCCGAAATGAATTTCTAGATTCGCAAATTTATCAGCATCGAGTTCATAAAAAGAATCCAATTCTTGTTGGCAATTATTTGTACCGCATTCCTAGTCATAGTATGTATATT